CTAATATGCCCAGTGTACCTGCTGCAATATGATGAGAAGCTATTCCTCCCGGAACAAAAGGATCAAAACCTTCCACACCCCACGACGGATTTACAGGCTGTACTCTTCCCGTTAGTCCATAAGGATCGGATACCCATATTCCAGGACCGTACAGACCTGTTACATGAAATGCACCAAAACCAAAGCAAGCGACCCCGGAGAGAAATAAATGAATTCCAAAGATCTTGGGCAAATCCAAAGAGGGTTTTCCTGTACGTTCATCAGAAAATATTTCTAGATCCCAATAGACCCAATGCCAGATAGCTGCCAAAAAGCATAAGCCAGAAAACACAATATGCGCCCCAGCTACACCTTCGTAACTCCAAATCCCCGGATTCGTTACAGTTCCTCCTGTGATACTCCAACCCCCCCATGAATTGGTTATTCCTAAACGAGTCATGAAGGGTATAACGAACATACCCTGTCTCCACATTGGATCAAGAATAGGGTCAGAAGGATCAAAAACTGCTAATTCATACAGAGCCATCGAGCCCGCCCAACCAGCAACCAGAGCTGTATGCATTATATGAACGGAAAGCAACCGGCCGGGATCATTCAATACAACGGTATGAACACGATACCAAGGCAAACCCATGGAAAATACCCCTTTATCGAAGAAAAATAGACACTACGTAACTTTATTGCATTGGAAAAAATTATACTATGATTATCCTATAGACTTCCCCTGTTCAGGGGATTTTTTCCTAACAAGGGTTAGGTTAATATTGATTCTATATTCTATTCGTAATAATGGAAGAATTCTGTTCGTAAGAACAAAGAGAAACAGATTTATTCTATATTCGATAAGTACCAATATGCAATGGTGGATTGATACCATTTTCTATGAGAAAATTTGTCCATCCTTCATTTATCATTAGAAGGATCTATTCGTAAAAAATTTCCTTTATTTATTTTGTCTTTCTTTCTAAATTTTTCTAATCTATGGATAAAATAAATATGATAAAGCCAATATTATAAAGACAAGAAAAATAAAGACAATAAAACCATATTGTTACGTTTCCACATCAAAGTGAAATATAGTATTTAGTTCTTTTTTCTTTCAATCCATGCCTATTGGTGTTCCAAAAGTACCTTTCCGAAGTCCTGGAGAGGAAGATGCATCTTGGGTTGACGTATAGTGCGACTTGTCAGATATCTTGGGTCATATGGGATTTCCCCATTCTCTCCCCCGACCGAGATATCCTCTGTTTCGCCCAAGAAAGAGAAATTGAATTATCGAAAAATTGGAGCGTGAAATGCAATTAAATGCATTATTTGGGGGAATTCATAGAATTATATCAATTAGAATAATTTATGGTTGGCTTTGGCTGGACGAAAAAAATGAAGTATCCAGGCTCCGTTTAAAAAAAAAACCCAATTGGTAATATATCTATGATTACTATGTGTATCATAAATGATTATTTGTAAAGTCATAACAAAAAGAAATGGTGATGGGAAGATTTGTCCTATATGTGCAAATCAAAATAGGGCGAATCTTTACCCGGAGTAGAGCATAAACCTAAAAAGATGAAAGAGACCCATTCAGGAACAAGAAAATACCATCGTAATTGGGATTGAATTTCGATGAAAGAATACATCAATGAGAAGTTAATTCGATAAGTTTATTTACCCTTTTTTTATATTATCAAAGAAGAAATCAAAATTCATCTTTATTGAAAAATCGAAGAAAAAGCCCTTTCATTAAAAAATTAGAAAAACCCGAAAAAGAAAGAGGACTGGAATCTATACATTGATTCTTTTCTTCGCAATTTTTTTGAACCGTATGCATCAAAAGGTGCATGTACGGTTCCTAAGGAATACAATTTTACCCTACTCAACCGACTTTATCGAGAAAGATTACTTTTTTTAGGCCAAGAGGTTGATAGCGAGATCTCGAATCAACTTATTGGTCTTATGGTATATCTCAGTATCGAGGATGAGACTAAAGATCTGTATTTGTTTATAAACTCCCCTGGTGGATGGATAATACCCGGAATAGCCATTTATGATACTATGCAATTTGTACGACCAGAGGTCCATACAATATGCATGGGATTGGCCGCGTCAATGGGATCTTTTATTCTGGTTGGAGGAGAAATTACCAAACGTCTAGCATTCCCTCACGCTTGGCGCCAATGAAGTTTTTTTATTTGAGAGAAAAAAGAAAACTATGCCTTCGCCATATGAATATTAAGTAATAATAGCATGGCACTTCGAATTCGATATGAAAAATTTTGTATTTTTTTTTCAAAAGATTTGATTATGTATCGAGAGAGTAGTATGAGATAAAAGATATTTCCGACTTTCTCTTATCTATCGGAAGTCCAATTCAGCGTCACAAACTTGTTTGTTTTTACACTAACGGGCTCTTAACAATATTTAAGTTATAAAAAAAAAGAGTGCGAAAAACCAAATTTTTTTGATTGGCTCAAAAAGAAACTTTGGGATTGCTGAATCAAAGACAAAAAAAATCCATTTTAAAATAGAAAGCAACGGAGCCATCATAGTATTTTTGAACTCCTCCGAAAAAAAAAAGAAGGGTGGCATTTTGATCATTTACCCATCTGGGGCTAATAGATTCTATTTTTTATCTTTCTTGAATGGAAAAGTTAGGGGTCAATTTGATTATAGAGCCGTATGCAATGCATAAAAGATAATGCCCGTACGGTTGTTCAATTCTATCCTTTTTCCTATTATTCTTTATCTTTCTTTTCTGTTTCTTTCATCACACCAGATAGAGAAACCTTCTATTATCAGGGTAATGATGCATCAACCTGCTAGTTCTTTTTATGAGGCACAAACGGGAGAATTTATCCTGGAAGCGGAAGAACTGCTGAAACTACGCGAAACCATCACAAGGGTTTATGTACAAAGGACGCGTAAACCTTTATGGGTTGTATCTGAAGACATGGAAAGAGACGTTTTTATGTCAGCAACAGAAGCCCAAACTTATGGAATTGTTGATCTTGTAGCAGTTGAATGAAAAAGTGGATTTTGTGCAAATCTGTGATTTGATATTTTATCTCCGAGTTTACTATATAAATAAATAAAAAATCCGGTTAGGATCAATCTAAACCAGCCCATTATATATATGACTCAACATGCCAACTATTAAACAACTTATTAGAAATACAAGACAGCCCATTCGAAATGTCACGAAATCCCCCGCTCTTCGGGGATGTCCTCAGCGTCGAGGAACATGTACTAGGGTGTATGTGCGACTCGTTTAGATCATGAGCTGACAGGAAAAAGCAAGAAAACTGCTTCCAGTATGACTGATCAGTACTAATGAATAGGATAGAATGGAAGAAGGAACTCCATTCACTATCTAAAAATAAGCAAATCTATCCTTCTATTGTGTATAAAGTTTATGGTTTCCGTTGGTGCAAATTCAATCACCTGAATTTAAGATGAGAAACAATTCTCCATTGGTAGCAACTGATTATCCATTAAGCGGAAAAATCTTATTAAAATGAAAAAAAAAAAAGAAGTTCTCGCTCAGTCAAGAACGGACTACGAGGGTCAGCTACCCAGCTAACTTTCCTAATTAAATACCGTTACTGTATAGGCGGGTCTCATTGTGAAAGACCTGTTACTGGATAATTCATAGGTAGAGCCAAAGAGTGTGGTGTGAACTATACAAGTTACCAATAACATTGATGAAATATTAAATGAAGTAAGGGCTCCGGTGTATAGAGAAGACCTCACCGTTTAAGAAGTAACCATAGAAACGAGGAAACCCACAATTTCTTTCATATTTCCCAGTAAAATACCCCAAAAAAGAAAAAATCGTGGTCGGGAAGGTTATAGTAGCCAAAGCCATTGGAATTTGTATTTTATACATTGGAAAAATCCGTTTGGTTATTAGTTATTAATAGGCCAGGACGGGAAAAATAATAACTGAAAGAAAAAAATCAATTAGTTATTTGTCAAAATTTTATTTATTCAATGACTAGAGTTAAACGCGGATATATAGCCCGGAAACGTAGAACAAAAATTCGTTTATTTGCATCAAGTTTTCGAGGATCTCACTCAAGACTTACTCGAACTATTACTCAACAGAAAATAAGAGCTTTGGTTTCGGCTCATCGGGATAGAGATAAGCAAAAGAGAAATTTTCGTCGTTTGTGGATCACTCGAATAAACGCAGTAATTCGAGAAAAGGGAGTATCTTATAGTTATAGTAAATTAATACATGATCTATATAAGAGGCAGTTGCTTCTTAATCGTAAAATACTGGCCCAAATAGCTATATCAAATAGGAATTGTCTTTATATGATTTCCAACGAAATCAGAGAAAAAGTAGATTGGAAAGAATACACCGAAATAATTTAAATGGGGTTCCCCGGAGAATGAACTCCGGGAGGGTGGAGTTGAAGTCAAAATTACTATGAGAAATGCGCTAAAGTAGTCAAAATGAATGAACACGTTCAATAAAAAAATCTTTTTTTTTCCGATTCGTTTTTTTTTTACGACACAATAATCTGGATTCTAAGATTTGTCAAATAAAACACCAATCCATGTTTGAGTTCAAATTGGAATTCTGATTGAAGTGAACAAAAAATAAGCCTATTTATTTCTGGTTCTAAGACCAGTAGTTCTAGTGGTCGACTCGATTCTTTCAAATTGTTTCTCATTATTGAGAAAAGGTAACAAAGATAAAATACGAGCTTGTTTTATAGCAATAGTAATTAATCGTTGTTGTTTCAAGGTCAATCTATTTACTCGTCTAGATAATATTTTTCCCTGTTCACTAATAAATCGACTAATTAAACTCATGTTTCTATAATCAATTCGATCCCCCGATTGAATCGGGGGCAAACGCCTACGAAAAGATCGCTTGGATTTAAGAAAAGGTCGCTTGGATTTATCCATGGTTTGTTTGTTTAGTTTATTTCTTATCCCGAAATATTTCTTAATTGTAATTTTAACTCCAAATAGGATTCTTTTTATTTAAATGCAATATCTTCTATTTATATTTCAATGTGTTCTATATAATGTCATTTTTCTCCTTTCAAGGATAAGACATACTCGGTTCAATCTATTTCTTTATTTCCCCATGAATCATATGTTTGTAACAATAGGGACAGAATTTTCTCAATTCTAATCGATTGGGCGTATTGTGCCGGTTCTTTTGAGTAATATATCTGGAAATACCCGTTGATACCTTCTTAACACCGTTTTGTATACAACTGGTACATTCCAAAATTACCGTTACCCGCGCATCTTTTCTCTTGGCCATGAACCTCCTTTGGATTTTTGATTTACTCAACTCTTCTATTTTGATTCGAAATGAAGAAAAAGAAAGGAAGGAAAAAATAAAAGTTATTAACTTGAAATCCAACTCTAAAAGATCAAAATCAATTAAATCAAAGCAAAGCCATAAAAGCCATAGTAAATAATAAGCAAGACAATGAGAATGAGTTCGAAATTCTATTTAACTCCGAAGGGCAGTTAAAGATCTTGTATTCTTGCCCTAGACCCCGATTTTCCTACTCTACCCCCACGTCTCTATTTTTAATTCGAATTTGAACCTGAGTCTCGCAGACGTTGAATCCATTTTTATTCTTTCTCTTTCGTCCCTTATTCTAAATTCTAAAAATTAGAAAAAAAAAAGGGAAAAAAGAGAAAAGAGGGAGGGGGGATTAGTCACAGATATTTGATTCTATTTCTAATCTTCTTCATTCCTTCCGGTGTCAATAGCTAGAATGAAAAAAAGGGGAATGTCAACGCATCGGGGAAAAAACGATTAATCTCTATCAATATACCTGCTAAAGCCCCGAACCATAACGTACTTAGTACTGGGGCCACGGAGAGATATGTTTTTAGATCTCGCATTGAAAAACCTCCTTTTTTATTGTAATACATAAAGATAATGCATATATGATTAGATGCATATGTAGTTAAGGGCCGTTTAGAGTTGTACACGGAATCCCTAATTCCAATTGAAATTTACAACGATCCATAAGATTTCCTTTTCTTATTATTATATGTAAAAATATGTTAAATGAGGCCAAAAAAGACGAAATGGACAGAAAAGCTGTGTGTCTCAATGCAGGAAATAGGGATGTGGAAAACAAGAAAGGAATTCTCTACAATTATACTGTAGAACAATTTGAAGGGATGTGGCGCAGCTTGGTAGCGCGTTTGTTTTGGGTACAAAATGTCACGGGTTCAAATCCTGTCATCCCTACCTATTACTGCCCCGTTGAGCAGTAACGAGGAATCAGCTGAGATCGATTCAAATTGCGTTGCGCGGAAGTTCATTTTTATGAAACTATAGAATATATAGATATAAAATGAAAATGGATTAGTTTAAAAAAAATCTTTTCTTTACATCCTTTTCTATTCTGATAAGAAAGCGCTCTTAGTTCAGTTCGGTAGAACGTGGGTCTCCAAAACCCGATGTCGTAGGTTCAAATCCTACAGAGCGTGATTTTTTCTTCATGAATTCAATTAGACTGAAATGGATTCAGTCGCTTGCACAACAATTAGAATTTGACCTCCTGTGGATTAAAGAAAGGAGGAGGCCAATCAAAAAAAGAAATGTGAATTAATCAAAGGTCCAACTGATCGCCACGCCTGTATTGTAAATATGCAGTTACGAATAATCCAGCCAAAGTAATAGGAATTAGACCTAACACGATTCCAAATAGAAAAACTTCAATCATTTCAATTTTTTGAAAAGGAGAAAAAAAGCGGTAATATCTATACCTAAATATTAATCCGAATTGATGTGAATCTCAATGACCAAGAATTGACAATTGACATGGTAAATAACTCTAGAATACACAGAATCTCACAGAAGCATTTCCTTTCTGAATTGTTTCTTTCAAATAGAAATTTTAAATAAGTCGTATCTTGCTCAGACCAATAAATAAAGCTGAAGTTATAGTTAAAGCCACTAGTAGAAAACCGAAATAACTGGTTATAGTAAGCATGAAAGGGCTAAATGAAATATGGTATTTTTATACATATGTTTCTAAAGTATTTACCTAAGTTTCCATTTTTCTAACATAGGAAGATATACAAAAATACCAATTGAAATAATAAGTCCAATTGAAAGTTTTGGATTCATCTATCATTATAGACGGCACGAAAAAAGAGAAAGTAACAGGCATATAAAATGAAACCGATTCATCATTTCTAAGATCTAGCCATCTCGCGATTCCTATCAACCAAGTCGTCGAGAATAAACGAACTGGATCGTGTAACTTCATTTAAAAACGAAACTCTTTTTGAATTATTATTTTGAATTCCATTTTTATGGAATACTATGTTTCCTCGTTCGATATTTTAAAATAAAGCCTCTTCCTTGTAGCTAGATCCAAATTTGGATTGAGATCCAATCCAACAATTCATTACAACTATTGATTCCAATTATTTTATTCTTTTTTCACTTTCTTTCATCGAATCATATTTGTTACTGGACAATTAACAAATTCCTTAAAATAAAAAGGG